TGAATTATGATTTAATTCTTCCCTCGCTACGATTCATCCAGTCGAAATAACTACGAACTTCGCATAGGAGAGTCTCCGCATAAATTCACATTCGGAGGTCAAATTAGATCGATCGTTAATTCCTATCGAACTAGCTAATATACCATATACACGTATTTCTTTCCTAATGGAAACCAACCCTTCATCCATCTTAGAGCCAATCGGATTTGAGAATCATTCGTCGAAACAGCCACAAGAGTTGGCTTAGCGCCATTCAATTCGATCCCCTCTTCGAACCAGCCCATTTTTGATTTTTTAGAAATTCCTTTTTTGTAAATTCTTCTTTCCCGCTCTTTATCATGATCCTGCATGGATACAATCAAAAAGGACAAATTGATTCGTACCGACTCATTGCGTAAAAAGTGATTGATCAAAGTTCATTCCATTTCGTATTTATTACAAATTTTTGGGCCCCTCGTTGAATCAAATCAATTGAAAAGGAAATCATTCTAGTTGACGATTGGGATTGGTCAACCCATAGAAAAAATATTCATTGAAGGGAGATATCGATATAAGTGGACCAAAGGCTAATTTTTGGCAAAAGATCTTTTCGATCTCTTTCCTTTTTTTTACAATTCTCTGTTCAATAGCCTAATCTTTTTTGCTATTACTCTAAATCGTATATAGTGTAGGTATAGATATTGTTTTTTCAAAGTCGATTAGTTTGAGCCGCGCCTATATTGCCTTCGTCGAAGCTAAAAAAGACTCTTTCGAAAACTAGTCAATGGTGGCCCTCCATGGATTCACCTATATAAGCCGCGGCTAAAGTTGCAAAAATAAGAGCTTGGATACCACTTGTAAATAATCCAAGGAACATGACAGGGATAGGAACCACTAAAGGTACTAACGAAACAAGAACAACAACTACTAATTCATCAGCTAATATATTTCCAAACAGGCGAAAACTAAGTGATAAGGGCTTTGTGAAATCTTCTAAGATGTTAATAGGTAAAAGGATTGGAGTTGGTTGAATATATTTCCCGAAATAAGCTAACCCTTTTTTAGTAAGACCCGCATAGAAATATGCCACTGACGTGAGTAAAGCCAAAGCAACCGTAGTATTTATATCATTCGTAGGTGCGGCTAACTCCCCCTGAGGTAATTGTATGATTTTCCAAGGTAAAAGAGCGCCCGACCAATTAGAAACAAAAATAAAGAGAAACATAGTTCCAATAAAAGGAACCCAAGGACCGTATTCTTCTCCAATTTGAGTTTGACTCACATCTCGAATGAATTCAAGGACATATTCGAAGAAATTCTGAACGCCGGTCGGAATGGTTTGTGGTTTCCGAACAGCTAGCGCAGCGGAACCTAATAAGATAGCAATTACAACCCAAGAAGTAATCAGTACTTGGCCGTGAACTTGGAAACCCCCGATTTTCCAATAGAAATGTTGGCCTACTTCCACACCGGATATCTCGTATAACCCTTTTAGTATGTTGGTGGAACCGGATAAAAGATTCATATTGCTCTCTGACAAAAAGAAAACTTTAAACGCAATTATTTTGATTCAACCATCTTTTTCTTGACTTAACTACTTGAATCGTATATTTGGAATACCAACTAATCACACTCTATGCCCAGTTCTTTTTATCTCGTTTTTGAGATTCAGAAATAGTAAGCGATTCGATAAATCTATGAGGGTTCCGAAACGACATAAGTTCTTTTTCTTCTTATTAATTACGGATTTATTAGAGACTCAGAACGGCCCTCACGAATTGCGAATACTAATTTGTTAAGAATAAATCGGAGGGAAGAGATAGAATCATCATTCGCTGGAATCGAAATATCTGCGAGATTGGGGTCACAATTTGTATCGATTAAACAAATTGTTGGAATTCCTAAAGTGATACATTCCCGAAGGGCCGTATATTCTTCGTGCTGATCAACGATGATTACAATATCGGGTAAGTCTGTCATATATTTAATCCCACCAAGATATCTTTGCAAGTGAGATAATTGTCTTTTCAAGATGGCCGCATCTCTTTTTGGAAGACGATCCAATCTTCCTGTTTTTTGTTTGGTTCTCAAGTCTCTAAACTTCTGAAGTCTCGTTTCTGTAGTCGACCAATTCGTTAACATCCCGCTGAGCCATTTTTTATTAACATAATGACACCGAGCCCTTATTGCAGCCCGTAATACTGAATCAGCTGCTTTTTTTTTAGTGCCAACAATTAAGAATTGTTTTTTCCTACTGGCTGCATCAAAAACCAAATCACAAGTTTCTGATAAAAAACGAGCAGTTTTAATAAGATTTGTAATATGCCTACCTTTACGCTTTGCAGAGATATAAGGTGCCATTTTAGGATTCCATTTTCGAATATCATGGCCAAAATGAACTCCCGCTTCCATCATCTCTTCCAAATTTATGTTCCAATATCTTCTTGTCATTTCTCCCCACACTCCTCCCTCTTTTTGTTTGTTGAAAACAACAAAAAGAGACGAGGTACCCTGAAAAAAAAGTGTTCCGATGGAACCTTCCCTTCTACCAGAGATTGGCCCGAAAGACAGGGCCAAGCCGTTCTTCTTTTCTATTCATTATTATTTTGATTACTCTTACCAAATCAAATGACTGGATCAAATCCAAATATCGATCCTTTTAAACTCAAAAGGGCGAATCTGCTCTTAGGAATCATTAAATACTAGAAATGATTGTTCTGATGTATCGTGGAAATTCTTTGAAAGGAAAGAATCAAATAAGGTTTTGTGGTGAACTAAAATATCTCTCATTTCCCCCTCGAATAGATTCTTCTCTTTTATTTCCAAGGGAAGATGCTTATGTTGCTTTGGAGGGTGCACTAATCCTTTGCCTTTGAATCCAGTACCAACCGGTATCATTCCCCCCAGAACAACGTTCTCTTTCAGGCCTTTCAACCAATCGATACGACCCCGGAGAGCCGCTTTTGCTAAAACTCGAGCAGTTTCCTGAAAACTCGCTTCAGATATGAAACTTTGAGTATTCAGAGACGCTCTGGTTATTCCCAATAAGACAGCTCGGTAACAGATCGCTTCTTCCAAAGCGCGTCCCATTCGTTCCGCTCGCAACAATCCAACGAGTTCTCCGGGTAAAAAAACATTAGACAGTCCGTCTTCTGAAACCAACACTTTGGAGGTTATTTGACGGACAATAATTTCGATATGCCTATTATGTATCTGCACGCCCTGGGATCGATAAACCTTTTGGATCTTATTAACTAAAGAGATACGACTTTGCACTATAGTTAGCTCAGCACCAATCAAGAATCCCCAAGGAATTCCAAGAATTCTTATTATACATTTGTTCCAACCCTCCACCCTCTTTTTAAGATTCATTGATATTGAAGCAATTGAACGCACTTCTAACACCCGTTCCACTTTTGGAAGACCTTGCGTTATATCACCAGATCTTGATTTTTCATAGATAAATGTAACTAATGTATCTCCTTTAGAAAGCATTTTCCCATAATGACCACGCACAGTTGCCCCTGGGGTAGCCAAAAAGGGCTTAGCTGATCGTATTATTACAGAGTCAACTTGAACAATTAGAACTTGACCCGATTTTAGATGCGGTCCTTTTTTGGCTATCCGTACATTTTCACAAATAAACTGCCCAAGACTAATGATTGTAGATGACTTTTCACAACAAGTGTAATGCAAAAAATCCCAATTTAAATCAAATGGATTCAAAATGATGTTCTTGCGCGGATCGGGCTTCACAATTTTCCCATTTTCATCCATTAAAAAATATTGAAGTACTTGAAAAGTCGGTTTCAAATTGTCAAGTTGGAAATAGTTAGTTACCAAGATCTGATTAGAAGTTATTAAATGTGAAAATGAATAAAAATTCTCAATTTGAAGGCCTGTTCCTAAAGGACCCAACAATTTCCTAGTTGAAATTGGGGGGTCCTTGTGACTGAATTCTTTTATCACATCAGGAGACTTTACATCGTTGAATGGACCTAGTCGCGAACAAGAACAATTGGATGCTGACAAAATTATCAAAGATTGGCATTCCTTATTTTGATTCAACAACGTATGGATAGTTCCTTGATGTTGGGTAAGGGATTCTCGAATCCTTGCTCTGGAATAGGAATAAATGGAAGAAAAGGGGTTGATCCTGGTGCAATCTGATTCACTCTCGGAGATCAACCCTGAACCCGATAGATCAGTCCTTTTGATAGTATACGAAATAGGCGATTTTGCTAAGTCGATTCTTAGAAAATCTTGAATCAAACCATTTGTCCTTATTTCAACAAAGGAAGCACGGGCCTCGTCGCTAGAAGAACTTTTTTTGTCTTGGTCCCAATTCAATACTAAACAAGTCCGAACTAATTGAATACCTGTCTCCGAACTTGCCCGAATTAGCGTGCCGTTTCCATAAAAGATATAATTGACAATGTGAAGTTGTACATTATCCCTTTCTTGCAGTATATCCGGGGGTAAAAGTCTTACTAAATTTATCCCATCCGTTATTTCATATGTGATTACAGGTCGAACTAAAACAAAATAGTTTCTCTTGTTAAGTGTGAGCCGTTGGATATAGAGCCATTTTTTGTTTTCCTTGGAATTTCTCTTTCCTGTTCTTGGTGGTATCAAAACGCCACTATGTTGGGAGATCCTTGCTGTCTTTCCAGGAAAATGGATCTCTCCAGAAAAGATTCGAAGTTCAATTCTTTTTTTTTTTCTCTCCACTCGGACTAACCCGCCTACTCGGCTTCTTGTCTTTAAAGTGATTGGTGTATCTCCTCTAATAATACTATTGTTTCGTACCAGTATCAAAGAAGATTCGGGTAAGAGATGCACTTCCTCGGGAATAAAAAAAAATCGATCGACTTTTATTGGGTCTTTTGGCTTTAATTCCGTGACTCCCCCATACTCAATGAAATCCTCTTTTTTAACGATTGACTGCATTTCGATTGTTTCATATTTAGTAATTCCCGAGTGCTTTCTTCTATATTGCGGATCATCGAAATATGCAAGAA